TCTTCTTTGTCTATGTCTAAAGAAAGGCGTTGAGAAAGGGGAGATGGATAGAAGAGATAGTGTTTTTTCAATTCTCTCAAATTGGAAGGATCTATTCCAAACATATATGCCATGGTTCCTTACTTCGACAGGGTACAAACATCTAAATTATCTAAATTGGATATTTTTAGAGACTTTTTCAGACCTATTTTTTTCAGACCTATTGCCGATACTAAATAGCAGTCTAAGTAGCAGTCTAAAATTTGTATCCACTTTTCATGATATTATGCATGAAGTAGGTATATCATGGCAAATTCTTCAGATAGAATTGCAAATTCTTCAGATAGAATTGCAATCGCGTCTTTTACGTCTTTTACAACGGGATTGGGGTCGGCTAAGTAAGATTTCGAATTGGATAAGTGAGATTTCGAGGAAGTACTATAATCGTCTTCGGTTCAAAGCCGAAGAAAAAATTCATAGAATTAATAGAAATAATGAGTCACCATTGATATCGACACATCTGAGATCGGCAAATGTTCGGGAGTTCCTCGATTCAATCTTTTTCCTTCTTCTTCTTGCTGGATATCTCGTTTGTACACATCTTGACTCTGTTTCCCGGGCCTTTAGTGAGTTACAGACAGAGTTCAAAAAGCTCAAACCTTTTCTGATTCCATCATCTAGGATGGAGTTGCAAGAACTTCTGGATGCGTATCGTCCTACATCTGAACCGAATCCTTTTGAATTTGAATCGGTCAAATCAATACGTTCTAAGAAGAAATATTGGAATATCAATCTCATCGATTTCATACCCCATCGAATCACTCTTTCGAGAAAAATGAGACATCTAAGTCATACAAGTAAAGAGCTCTATTCATTGATAAGAAAAAGAGAAAACGTGAAGATAAAAAACGTGAACGAGGATAGGGAAATTGATTCCTGGCTCGTGAACAGTGATTTGTTTGTTGAGGAAGAATTCTTTCATATTCTCTACGACAGAATGTTCATGTTAACGACAAAAAAAAGCATTGATCCAATTCTATGGAGTTTGACTCATAGTGATCATTTATCAACTCATTTATCAAAGAATGACTCTGGTTATCAAATGATTGAACAACCGGGAGCAATTTACTTACGATACTTAGTTGACATTCATAAAAAGTCTCTATGGAATTATGAGTTCAATACATCCTGTTTAGCAGAAAAACGGGTCTTCCTTGCTCATTATCAGACAATCACTTATTCCCAAACTTCGTGTGGGACTAATACTTTTCATTTCCCATCTCATGGAAAACACTTTTCGCTCCGCTTATTATCCCCCTCTAGGGGGGTTTTAGTGATAGGTTCTAGAGGAACTGGACGATCCTATTTGGTCAAACACCTAGCGACAAACTCCCATCTTCCTTTCATTAGGTTAGCTGTGAGCGAGCTCCTGAATAACAATCCTAAATTTCGTTGGATTGAGCCGGAGGACTCTTGGGCTCTTTTTGACGATTTCTGGGAGCATGGTACGTACTATGAGAATCTAGTAGGTGATGGTAGGGACTATATTATTGATACTATTGATGCTAGTGACGATATTGATATTGATGATAGGGCCGATATCGATTTTGATAAGGAGGAGGAACTGCTAATTAGGGAATCAGATGAAGAAAGAAAAAATCCTATCAAGGTCGAAGAAAAATACCGATCCGAGCAATTCGAAGAGGACCTCGAATTGGCAAAAATAATCTCTCCTTGCATAATATGGATTCCAAACATTCATGATCTGAATTTGACGGAGTCGACTTCCTTAGCCGCCGGTCTATTCGTGAACAAGTACTCTGAAAGATGTTCCACTAGAGATATTCTTGTTATTGCATCGACTCATATTCCCCAAAAAGTGGACCCCAGTCTAATATCTCCGAATAGATTAAATCGGTGCATTAAGGTACGAAGGTTTTTTATTCCACAAAAAGAAAAGCACGTTTTCACTCTTTTATATACTAGGGGATTTCACCCTCACTTGGAAAAGAACGCATTCGGGTCCATAACCCTGGCTTCCAGTGCACGAGATCTTAGACCACTTATCAATGACGCCCTATTGATTGGTATTTCACAGAAGAAATCAATTATAGACACTAATACAATTAGGTGCGCTCTTCATAGAGAAACTTGGGAGTTCCAAACCCAGACAGGATGGGTTCCGGATTCTTCGATCCTTTTCTATCAGATAGGAAGGGCTGTAGTACAAAAAGTACTTCTAAGTGATTGCCTAAGTAATTACCTCATAGATCCTCTATCTATCTATATGAAGAAGAGATCATATACGGGCGGTGCGGAAGGGGATTCTTCTTTGTACAAATGGTACTTCGAACTTGGAACGAGCCTCAAGCTATTAACGATACTTCTTTATCTTTTGAGTTGTTCTGCCGGATCGGTCGCTCGAGATCTTTGCTATCTACCCGGACAAGACAGGATCAAACTCTTTGAGAGTTGGAGGGATTCTGCTCTATTTCATCGGCTATTAAGAATCCTTTTAGAA